GTTTCTTCGTGTAGATTAGAAATTGAAATGGGGCGTGGCCAAGCGGTAAGGCAACGGGTTTTGGTCCCGCTATTCGGAGGTTCGAATCCTTCCGTCCCAGCGCATATCCATTTTTTTATGCTCCATTATTCTGATAGAAAGAAGTAGGGGAGTGGATAGGAGTTAATCCATATTAATTTAAATATATGTATATGTGTCTATTCGAATTTCATTAACAAATGATCAAGTTCCATATCATATAGAAATATGTTATGGAGCCAATGTTTTTCTTTGAATCTCATTTTATTTAGGTATTTCGTGTTTGGCTCTAATGAAAAATTGGAAATCTATGTAACGATTGAGGCAGGGGTGATTTATCCTATCCCTTTTATTTTATTCACTTTATGACAAGAGTCGATTATTCAAATATTACGCAACTCCATGTTAAAGTTAAACAAGATACATACCATATAATCATATAAAATGAGGAGATGTTTAGCTTATATGGTATGTATCGTTCGACAATAATTTTTTGGTTTTTGTGAAAAAGATTTGTGAGCCTTTAAATTATTTAAACTGAAATTATTTAAATTCAATATTCTAAAATATCTATCACAGTGACAACTGTTCAGTCTAGCTGATAGATACGAAAATCCCTCCCAATTTTTTTTTCGATTTTGATTTTCGTAATCAGATGAAAAGAATAAAGATTCAAATCTTAACTTACATCATTTTTTTATACATCTCATGAAAAAAAATTGGATTTCTTTCTTCTTTTCTTTGATCTATTTAGCTATTTTCAATTAAATCAGTGATGAGTCAATTAAAAAAGAAAGACTTATGTTCCTATGAAGATCAAACGTGATGCTTATTGTCCAATTTTCTTTAAATTAAATCAAATTAAATAATGATGTCTAAATAGGAAACTTTTTCAATTTCAATTAGAAATATTTTTAATAAATATTTTGAATGATTCCTTGGAAGTGGAATCTTTGGTACTCAAAAAGTAGGAAATCGTTTAATCTATCCTATTGAGTCACTTGAAGATGTAGATTCAAAAAGTTATTCGTTTATATATTTCTATTTCTTTCTATTATCTATAGATTATTTATGTATGTTAAAGATGCTGTCTTGCTAATACTTTTTCAGAAAAATCGTTCCACATATCATATATAGAAGAAGAAGTCTAGATTACGATGTCTATGGACAGCTGAACCAATGACTATTCATGATTCCATAATTGAATCAATTCCATACCGGTTCCAAATTAGAGGAATATTATGGTAAAACTTCGTTTGAAACGATGTGGTAGAAAGCAACGTGCGACTTGAAGGACACGATCCGTTGTGGATTTTTACATCCACCATTTTCGATTTATCTAGGAATGAGGATGCTCTTGGCTCGACATTGTTTGTTCTGTTACACTCGAATCCTTCGTTTTTTGTTGGGTTGTAAATAGTCCACGATGGAGCTCGAGTAGAAAGGATTAATTCATTTCTCGGGGGCAAGGATCTAGGGTTAATGCCAATTAATCAATTGGAACAACTTCGTAAATGTATCTTCCATATATAGAAATCGAAAGGATCCAATTCGAGCAAGTTTCCAAGTCAAAAGCAAAACTTGTTGGAATTGATCAAACTTTTTTCGATTCAAAGTGTATCATGCGGGAATCAACATAGGATTCTTTGCTAGAAAGAAATCAAAAAGGGTATGTTGCTGCCATTTTGAAAGGATTAAGAAGCACCGAAGTAATGTCTAAACCCACTGATTAAAAATAAGGATAAAGGATCTAAGAACAAGGAAACACCATTTTGATTGTCTCAATAGTCTCAATAACTGGATCAGACTAAAGAATCCAAATCGAATTTAAACGAGACAAACAAAAGGGAGTAAAGACCACTCAATAAATGAAATTGACTAAAGATTTTTCCTTTGAGCTATTTGAGAGTTATCCAACTTGAGTTATGAGTACGAATGGTTTCTTTTTCATTTTCAGTAAGAAAAAAAGACTGAAATCATAGTCTAATTGATTTTATAGGCCCATTTGTCATTTAATTTCTTAGAATTGCATACATAGACAAACCTTTGAATCAAATCATTTTTTCTCGAGCCGTACGAGGATAAAACTTCCTATACGGTTCTAGGGGGGGTATTGTTCATCTACATCTATCCCAATGAGCCGTCTATCGAATCGTTGCAATTGATGTTCGATCCCGAAGAGAAGGAAAAGATCTTAGAAAAGTGGGCTTTTATGATCCAATCAAGAATCAAACTTATTTAAATGTTCCTGTTATTCTATATTTCCTTGAAAAAGGTGCTCAACCCACAGGAACTGTTCAGAATCTTTTAAAGAAAGCGGAAGTTTTTAAGGAACTTCCGTCTAATCAAATGAAATTCAATTAAAGAAAAAAGAAATACCTAAGGGGGGGGTAGCGACTTGTATATAACTTTGTATAATTTTTCTCTACTTGTTTTTTTGATTTCCCCCCCTTTTCTGCTGTATTCGTATCTATTTATCATT